TTAATTTCACTCCTATTTTTTTCTTATTTGCACATCTTTTTTTTTATGAACAAAAGATGTGCACGAATTCCGGAAATTTCTTATTCAATTCAATGATGCATTCCATTAATTGAATTTACAATTTCATTGAATTGAAAAATGGATCTTATTATGATTTATAGTAATTCTATATTCATTTTATTCGAATTATCTTATTTTAGAAAATAATATAGAGTACTTTATATAATAATAATTTATATATTAAAAAATAGAATTCAAATATTCGAATTTGAAATGAATCAATTCAAAAATATTTGTCTATTATGAATTTCGAAATATAGTAATCAAAAAATAATAAATCTATAAAATTACCATATCATTTTAATAAAAAAAATAGAAGATAAAATATATAAGATAAGCGGGTAGCGGGAATCGAACCCGCATCGTTAGCTTGGAAGGCTAGGGGTTATAGTCGACGTTGATTCATCATTTTGAACGTCTCTAATTCAAAACCGAACGTGAAACTTTGATTTCATTCGGCTCCTTTATGGAAGATGGAAAAAAAAGATGTAAACGAAAAAAAAAAAAAATTCTACCCATAACATCTATGTCAGCCTTTCTGTCTGAATGCATTCAAAAGGACCTGCTTTATAGATGATCCCTATAGAAGAAAAGAGGATTCTAACAATCTTTTCTAGTTACTTCGTTCCCTATTTCTATTTGAAATAATCCTTAGGAAAAGTCTTTTTTGTTTCCAACGAGCTAAAACAATATAATCTGTCGATGTCTCTAGTAAACCAAAGACATTGTTTAATAGCTATTTTGTTTTGCTTCAATCTCCCTTATATAAATCTCAAATTGAAGATTTAGTTACGATTAGAAATAGACCGTTCTTTCTACCTTTATCCATGGATTCCTTACTCGTTCAATTGGAAGTATGGATCCAATTCAAAAAAAAATTATGTTTCGTAATTTCATGATCCAATTTTTTCAATTTATAACGGACTCTTGGATACAAATCACGAGAATTTCTATTTTTCCTCGAATTTTTCATCGATAGGAAAAGGATTAAATCCTTTTAAGAAATAAAGTTTTTGATCGAAATATAAATCAAACGAAAGACCCTTTAACTATTAAAGGGTTAATAGAACGAATCACCCTTTTACCACTAAACTATACCCGCTACAATGCTATTATTGCATATAAATCGACCTTTTGTCGAACACAAAAATAGGTCATAGTAATAAGTAATAAAAAAATAGGATCAGAAAAAAAATCATGAAAATGAGAGCGTTGACATATTTTTATCAGGAAGACTAATGAGATTAGTAAACGAGGACTCATTTAACTAATTAAATGATAAGTTTTTTTTATTCCAGTAAAAAAAAGTAAATAAAAAAAGAAAGAATAATAAGAAATGGCACTTTGATTCTATATCATTTGATTCTGTATCATAGGAATCGAAATAATCCTTCTTATGATATGATTGTTGTTTCGATTTTTGTTATTTTATTTCAAAAGAATTTTGAGTTTTCAAATAAAATAAATCATTTTTTCTACGATTCATTGGAACAAAAAAAAAAAGCCCGGCTAGGTACTGACCAGGCCAGGCCGTGGAAATAAAAAGGGACTTTTTGGACGAAATAAACAAGGTACTTTTATTGATTTTATTTATTATTTAATATATATATATTTTCATTTTATTTTCTTAATTTATTCAAAATTTTTTTTATTAACATTTAATAGATTGGTATTTATATATTCAAATATTGGATTGTAGATATCTCTTTTGAGCCCTTACTTTATTTAAAATCTAAATGGAATTGGAATTTCTGATAAAAGTTTTTAGATATATATTATCTATATATAGCTTTATATAGCTATCTATAGAATAAATAATAAAGATATAATAAAATAATAAAGAGAGATAAAGAAGGGCTTTTTTCAAGCCTTACTTAATGTATCATAGTAATTATTATTTTTCATTTTTCAATTGGGGGAGAGATGGCTGAGTGGATTAAAGCGTCGGATTGCTAATCCGTTGTACGCGTTTTTCGTACCGAGGGTTCGAATCCCTCTCTTTCCGTTTCTGTCGATGACTTGGTATTTTTTTTTTATATATAGTTAAAGAAAGATGTGGAATAGATAAAAATTTGAAAATCAAGCAAGGAAAACAAAAATCTGATTTTTTATTCTTCACGTCCAGGATTACGTCCCGGGTCATTAGATAGGAATCCGAAAATGAAGAGAGAAACAAAGAATATCACTACTGTATAAACAAATAGTTTTAGAGTAAGCATTACACAATCTCCAATAGCATTTTTTTTTTTTCAAAAAAAAAAAGAGAATAGATTCTCTATTTTTATACTGCATACCCTATTTTTTGACACCAAGAAATGAAGTGATTTCTAGAAAAAAAAAAAAAAATTTCAGAAAATCAGAGTTGAGTTGTTTATTAATGAAAATTTTCTTTTATACCAACAATTATATATTGTGGGGGACTCTAATAGGGTCGTTCAATGGAAAAAAAAGTTATAACAAGAAAATGAGAGTGATCTAGATTTAGCACAGCTATACAAGAATTTCAATATTTAACTTAACGGTTCAGACTGTATGTAAGACTTATCTGATCTTATATTAGAAATTGTTAGAATTTTTTTTTCGAGTAAATCATGAATTTTTCTAGGACAGTATGAAAAATCTCATCGAAAACTTACAGCAGCTTGCCACACAAAAGCTAATAAAAAAAAGAACACAGGTATTACTGGCATAATATCTACTATTGGATTCAAAAAAGCGTAGGCCTCGGGTAATTTGGCTAAGAAAAAGCTACTTGAATAAAGGACAGAATTAAGACAGATACAGATTAAACTTAAAATATTAAGCATAACAAACATTTTGTTCTTGAAGATAATTTTTTTTTTGAGTTGATTGAGTTATTAATATCTTATTATTGATATAAGGGATAAGGTAAAAATTAATAACATAAGGTAGGTCAAAAAACCTTTCTTTTCTTTGATTTGAACTCAGCCAATCAAAAATCCTTCCATTCTCAAATCAAAATAGATATAGAAGAAATCCTACTTTCATACAATATCTTAATTGAATTATATCTAATGATCAATAAATTCAGTTTCATTCGATATCTACACGTATCAAAATCCTAGCAACAATCTAATTGATTCTATCAATATTTGGACTGGAATTGACGAACAACCAATAACAATATTAGTGTTTATTAGTCTTGAATAGAAATGGGGCGTGGCCAAGTGGTAAGGCAACGGGTTTTGGTCCCGCTATTCGGAGGTTCGAATCCTTCCGTCCCAGAGTATGCGTATTATATATCATAATATTCCATAATATTATATATGATATAATCATATCAAAATTATCATATCAAAAAAAGATTGCCTTTTTTGAACAACCTTCTGTTTAAGAGTCTAATATTAGATAGAATGTGATTCTTCTTTCTTATCATTATTTTTCTTATTTTTGATTCGTCTCTAAATCATATTTTTTTCACAAATTGAATCGAGTTTAAATACCATAAGACGTAGATGGAATTGAATCCATTTTTTATCTAGGTAAAAGATGGGAACATAGATAAAAAAAAAAGACTTTTTTAATGAAAAAAAAAGTAGGACGGGCTTTTCATCGTATGTCCATATCTTTCATATTCATATTTGAAATTCGTTATTCATAAAAAAACCTTACGTCTCATATATTTTCCATGATGTCATTTCAATTCAAAATCGAAATGTGAAAGCCTCTCTTATTCTCTATCCCTTAAATGGTGTGTGCAACTTGATTATTTGATTTCTGTGGATTTATGTGGAATTATAAATACGAAGGGCTTGCGTTTTTGGTACTAATTGAATTGAATCAATGGGATTAAGTCTCTTAAGACCGGTTTAGGCTAAAATAATTTAGAGTAAAAAAAAATTGGATTTGTTTTTGATCTATCTATTTGTTTTAAATCATTGATGGGTTAATTCGAATAGGTTTTTTTTATGATAATAAAAGATAATAAAATGTCCCTTCCCTAGTCAAATAATAATATCGAGGTAGAAAACTTTCAATCAATTATTTTGAATGATTTCCTATGAATCCTTGGTACTTGAAGAAGTGTTAAACTGGCGAATCCATCCTATCAAGAAACTTGAAAATGCGGATTCAAAAAGAACGTATTTCTTATTTATTCGTCATTTTTTCTAAATTTATAGAAATCAAAAAAAAAAGAATAATATATATATTCCATTTCATATTAAATAAATATTGCATTCATACAAAAAATTGTATTCATCCAATATACTAAAAGAAAATCCAATATCTAAAAGAAAATGTGGGTTTAAAAAAAAAAATGGAATTCTTGCTGATACTTTTTAAGAAACTACCCATTCATAACAGTATAGATAACTATGTACCAACTAAACCAATGACTATTCATGATTCCATAATTGAATCAATTACATACCAGTTCCAAGAAACTAGAGGTTATGGTAAAACTTCGTTTAAAACGATGTGGTAGAAAGCAACGTGCGACTTGAAGGACATGATCAACTGTGGATTCTTATCTTACATCCACCATTTTCTTTTATATATAGGAATGAAGATGCTCTTGGCTCGACATCGTTTGTTCTGTTCCACTATAACCCTCATTTCATTTTGGGGAAGTTTTAATGTAAATATTACATGATGGAGCTCGAGTAGAAAGTATTAATTCATTTATCAGGGGCGGAGATCTAGGGTTAGTGTCAATCAATAAGTTGAAACAACTTCGTAAGTATATTTTCGATATAGAAATCGAAAGGATCCAATTCAAGCAAGTTTCAAATTCAAACATCAAATTTGTTGGAATTAGGAAAACTCTTTTGATCAAAAGTGTATCACGCGAGAATCAATCATTCATATGGTTCTTTGATAAAAAGAAATCACAAAAAATGGTATGTTGCTGCCATTTTGAAAGGATTAAAGATCACCGAAGTAATGTCTAAACCCAATGATTCAAAGCAAAGATAAAGGATCCCGGAACAAGGAAATACCTTTTTTAATTGTTTTAATAACTAAACTTGTTAATTGTCTCAATAACTAAACTAGATCAGAATGAAGAATAGAATAGATTCTAAAGGAGACAGGCAAAAAGGGGGTTATAGACGGCTCAATAAATGAAATGCTTAAAGGTTTTCCTTTGAGTGAGAGTTACCCAACTTGAGTTATGAGGATACAAATAAGAATTTTTTTTTAATTTCTTTTTTGGAAAAGAATAAAAAAGAAAATGAAATCATAGTCTAATTGATTTGATAATCTATGGATCTATTTTACATTAATTAGAATTCTATACATATACATAACTTCAAATTTTCTCGAGCCGTACGAGGAGAAAACTTCTTATACGGTTCTGGGGGGGGGGTATTGTTAATCTACATCTATCCCAATGAGCCGTTTATCGAATCGTTGCAATTGATGTTCGATCCCGAAGAGAGGGAAGAGATCTTCGTAAAGTGGGTTTTTATGATCCGATAAAGAATCAAACCTATTTAAATGTTCCTGCAATTCTATATTTTCTTGAAAAAGGTGCTCAACCTACAGGAACTGTTCATGATATTTCAAAGAGGGCTGCGGTTTTTACGGACTTTGACCTGAATCAATAACCGAAAAATGAAATTAATGAAATAAAAAAAAAAAGAGGGTGTGGATGACTTGTCTATAGCTTTGGATAACCTTTTCTCTATTATTTCCCCCCTCTCTTGTTCTACTACACTTATTTATTAAAGATCAATCAAGTGAATAAATGAAATAATTGGTTTTATACTAGAAATAGAAAATTTGGACATTACCATCAATGGGTTGGTTTTTGTTGGAAATCTATGAACAAATAAAAAAACACAAGGGATTACGCTTGTTTATTCTACTTATATTTATTTATTGATTGAATAAACCCGAGATTTTTTTCTACTTTACTTCTTCCTTACCTTAATTTATTCTTTCGCCTACACTTTTTTTTTTCTATTTATGTTCATTATCTCTATCGTGCCAATCCAACACAACTCCGTAGTTTTTTATTTTTTTATTTATTTTCTCTTTTTTTCATTTGAATTATTATATATTTTATATATATTATATATATATATTTTCCTATTTCTATTTATTTCAATTAATAGAAATATATAATTTATAGATGAAATATTCATAAATAGATATTTCAATTGACTAATTCAATTGAATAATGAAATATAAATAAAAAAAGAAAGATATTCAATTGAAATTGTTATTTCTATTTTTTTTTTTTTTATTCTTTTGTGTTCTCCATTGTATTCATTTTTCACTATTCACATTCATATTGACAACAGTGGATCAAACAAATATAATCCGATTGTAGATAAATAGATCTAGTTATCTCCGCTTCATAGACTTGGTTTTTTTTTATTTGACTTCATTCAATTCACATGATGGGCTCATTGGATTTTCTGTGATACAAGAAGTTACTTTTGTGTGATATAAAAATTTTGATTCAAAAAAAAAATAGATAATCTAAGAAGGGATAACATAAGATAAGATACAAGAGACGGTATATCCATTTTTTTGATTTTTATTGGATTCCATTTGATATTTTATTTGATTACGTCGTGCAATTCCATTTCGTTTTTGATTCTGATTGTATCTACACATACTAATTCTTTTTTTTATTCGGGTTGCTAACTCAATGGTAGAGTACTCGGCTTTTAAGTGCGGCTAGCATCTTTTACACATTTGTATGAAGTAACAGATTCGTCCATACTATCGGTAGAGTTTGTAAGACCACGACTGATCCTGAAAGGAATGAATGGAAAAAACAGCATGTCGTATCAATGGGGAATTCGGGGAATATTTTTACCTGATGGGTTCAAAAGCTTGTTTGAATTCTTGATGTGGAACAAAAGAAATTTCAAGTCGGGTCGAATGAATAAATGGATAGAGCTCTAAGGCTCCAATTCTAGAGAAATAAAAAGCAACGAGCTTATGTTCTTAATTTGAATGATTACCCGATCTAATTATACGTTAAAAAGATATTAGTGCTTGATGCGGGAAGGACTTTTCTCATGAGCGGATTATCGATTTTTTTATGAGTCCTAACTATTAGTTATTCTACATTAGGGGTAGAGATGAATGTGTAGAAGAAGCAGTATATTGATAAAGATCTTTTTTTTTTCCAAAATCAAAAGAGCGATTGCGTTGAAAAAATAAAGGATTTCTAACCATCTTGTTATCCTAAAATAAACATAAACCAATTAGAAGGAAAAAGAGCGGATAGAGAGTTCGTTGATGAGTCTTACCTGTTTACGAGGTATATATTCTTATTCTTTAATACCTTGTTTTGACTGTATCGCACTATGTATCATTTGATAACCCAATAAATTCATTATACTATCCCTGGTTCAAATCTAATTGAAAATGGAAGAATTTCAAGGATATTTCGAACTTGATAAATCTCGGCAACACAACTTCCTATACCCACTTCTCTTTCGGGAGTATATTTATGCATTTGCTCATGATCATTTTTTAAATGGATCCATTTTGTTGGAAAATGTGGGTTATGACAAGAAATCCAGTTTACTAATTGTAAAACGTTTAATTACTGGAATGTATCAACAGAATCATTTGATTATTTCCACTAATTATTATAACCAAAATCATTTTTTGGGGTACAACACAAATTTGTATTCTCAAATTCTATCAGAAGGGTTTGCACTCATTGTGGAAATTCCATTTTCCTTACGATTAGTATCTTCCTTAGAAGAAGCAGAAATCACAAAATCTTATAATTTACGATCAATTCATTCAATATTTCCTTTTTTAGAGGATAAATTCCCACATTTGAATTATGTGTCAGATGTATTAATACCATACCCCCTCCATCTGGAAATTTTGGTTCAAATTATTCGCTATTGGGTGAAAGATGCCTCTTCTTTGCATTTATTACGGTTTTTTCTTCACGAGTATTGTAATTGGAATAGTCTTATTACTCCAAAGAAATTGATTTCTTTTTTTTCAAAAGAAAATCGAAGATTATTCTTGTTCCTATATAATTCTCATGTATGTGAATACGAATCTATTTTACTTTTTCTCCGTAACCAATCTTCTCATTTACGATTAACATCTTATAGGTTTTTTTTTGAGCGAATATATTTTTATGGAAAAATAGAACATCTTGTAAAAGTATTTGCTAATTATTTTCGGGCTATCCTACGGGTCTTCAAGCATCCTGATATACATTATGTTAGATATCAAGGAAAAGCAATTCTGGTTTCAAAAGATACGCCTCTTCTGATGAATAAGTGGAAATATTACCTTGTCCATTTATGGCAATGTTATTTTTATGTGTGGTCACAACCAGAGAGGATCTATATAAACCAATTATCCAAGCGTTCTCTTGCCTTTTTGGGCTATATTTCAAGTGTGCGACTAAATCCTTCAGTGGTACGGAGTCAAATGCTAGAAAATGCATTTCTAATGGATAATGGTATGAAGAAACTCGATACACTAGTTCCAATTATGAAACTGCTTGTATCATTGGCTAAAGCTAAATTTTGTAACGTATTAGGGCATCCCATTAGTAAGCCGACCTGGGCGGATTCGTCAGATTTTGATATTATCGATCGATTTTTGC